AGACATGCTTATTGGACTCTATTTATTAACAATCGGAAATCGTCGAGGTATTTGTGCAAATAGGTATAATCTATATAATAGTGGAAACTACCAAAAAAAAATAGTTGATAATCATAATAATAACTATAAGTATACGAGGGAAAAAGAACCCTATTTTTCTAGTTCCTATGATGCACTTGGAGCTTATCGACAGAAAAGAATCAGTTTAGATAGTCCTTTGTGGCTCCGATGGAGACGAGATCAACGTGTCATTGGTTCAAGAGAAGTTCCCATCGAAGTTCAATATGAATCTTTAGGTACTTATCATGAGATTTATGGGCACTATCTAATAGTAGGAAGTATAACAAAAGAAATCCGTTCTATATACATTCGAACTACTCTTGGTCATATTTCTTTTTATAGAGAATTAGAAGAAGCCATACAGGGTTTTTGTCGAGCCTACTCATACGCTATCTAATCTAAGAAATTAGATTAGGCGATGTTTGTGCCTAGTGCCTAGGGTAATTCAGGTCTCCCAAATTTCACTGGTATTCTAATTTCTGAATTTCTGTGTGAATCAAGATTGAGGAAAGGAAGTTTTCGAATCATTGACTTGGGTCCATTGTCGAATCCTACTTAGCAGAAGAAATATAAGAGAAGAGGTACTTATGGCAGAACGGGCTGATCCGGTCTTTCACAATAAAGTGATAAATGGAACTGCTATGAAACGACTTATTAGGAGGTTAATCGATCATTTCGGAATGGCATATACATCACATATCTTGGATCAAATAAAAACTTTGGGTTTCCAGCAAGCCACTGCTACATCTATTTCATTAGGAATTGATGATCTTTTAACAATCCCTTCGAAGGGGTGGTTAGTCCAAGACGCCGAACAACAAAGTTTTATTTTAGAGAAACACCATCATTATGGGAATGTACACGCGGTAGAAAAATTACGTCAATCCATTGAGATATGGTATGCTACAAGTGAATATTTGAGACAAGAAATGAATCCTAATTTTCGTATGACTGATCCTTCTAATCCAGTACATATAATGTCCTTTTCGGGAGCTAGAGGAAATGCATCTCAGATACATCAATTAGTGGGTATGAGAGGATTAATGTCGGATCCCCAAGGACAAATGATTGATTTACCCATTCAAAGCAATTTACGTGAAGGACTTTCTTTGACAGAATATATAATTTCCTGCTATGGAGCTCGCAAAGGAGTTGTAGATACTGCTGTACGAACATCAGATGCTGGATACCTCACACGTAGACTTGTTGAAGTAGTTCAACACATTATTATACGTAGAACAGATTGTGGTACTATCCGAGGTATTTCCGTGAGCCCTCAAAATGGTATGACAGAAAAAATTTTTGTCCAAACACTAATTGGTCGTGTATTAGCAGACGATATATATATTGGTTTGCGATGTCTTGCCACTCGAAATCAAGATATTGGGATTGGACTTATAAATCGATTCATAACCTTTCGAGCACAACCAATATATATTAGAACCCCCTTTACTTGCAGGAGTACATCTTGGATCTGCCAATTATGTTATGGTCGGAGTCCTACTCATGGTGACCTGGTCGAATTGGGAGAAGCTGTAGGTATTATTGCAGGTCAATCAATTGGGGAACCAGGGACTCAACTAACATTAAGAACTTTTCATACTGGTGGAGTATTCACAGGTGGTACTGCCGAGTATGTACGAGCTCCTTCTAATGGAAAAATAAAATTGAATGAGAATTTAGTTCATCCCATACGTACCCGTCATGGGCATCCCGCTTTTCTATGTTCTATGGACTTGTATGTAACTATTGAGAGTCGGGATATTCTACATAATGTAAATATTCCACTAAAGAGTTTGATTTTAGTTCAAAATAATCAATATGTAGAATCAGAACAAGTAATTGCTGAAATTCGTGCTGGAACGTCCACTTTTTATTTTAAAGAGAAGGTACGAAAACATATTTATTCTGAATCAGAGGGAGAAATGCACTGGAGTACTGATGTACACCATGCACCTGAATATACATATGGTAATGTTCATCTATTATTAAAAACAAGTCATTTATGGATATTAGCAGGAGGTTCGTGCAGATCTAGTATAGTGTCTTTTTCGCTCCACAAGGATCAAGATCAAATGAATCCTCATGCTTTTTCTGTCGAAGAAAGATATATCTCTGATCTATCAATGACTAATGGTCGAGTAAGATATAAATTGTTAGATACTTCTGATAAAAAAGACAAGAAAATTCTTTACTATTCAACAAGACCTGATCAAACCATATATAATGGTCATTGGAATATTATATATCCTTCTATTATCCAAGGGAATTCTTATTTTTTGGCGAAAAAGCGAAGAAATAGATTCATCATCCCATTACAATATGATCAAAAACGAGAGAATGAACTAATACCCTGTTTTGATATTTCAATTGAAATATCAAAACAAGGTATTTTACGTAGAAATAGTATTCTTGCTTTTTTTGATGATCCACGATACAGAAGAAATAATTCGGGAATTACTAAATATGGGACCGTAGAGGTCAATTCAATTATCAAAAAAGAGGATTTGATTGAGTATAGAGGATCAAAAGAATTTATTCCGAAATACCAAATGAAAGTAGATCATTTTTTTTTTATTCTCGAGGAAGTGCATATTTTACCTGGATCTTCATTGATAATGGTCCAGAACAATAGTATCATTGGAGTAGATACACAACTCGCTTTAAATACAAGAAGTCGAGTAGGCGGATTAGTCCGCCTGGAGAGAAAAAAAAAAAATATTGAACTAAAAATATTTTCCGGAGATATTTATTTTCCTGGAGAGGCAGATAAGATATCTAGGCACAGCGGCATTTTTATACCACCGAAAACAAAAAAAAAAAATTCTAAGGAATCAAAAAAATTGAAAAATTGGATCTATGTCCAACGGATCACACCCACAAAGAAAAAGTATTTTGTTTCGGTTCGACCCGTAGTCACATATGAAATAACTGATGGCATAAATTTAGCAACACTTTTTCCTCAAGATCTCTTGCGGGAAAAGGATAATGTCCAACTTAGAGTTGTCAATTATATCCTTTATGGAAATGGCAAGTCAATTCGAGGAATTTTTCACACAAGTATTCAATTAGTTCGCACTTGTTTAATATTGAATTGGGATCCAGAACAAAATGGTTCTCCGAAAGAGATTCGTGCTTCCTTTATTGAGGTAAAGGGAAATGATCTGATTCGAAATTTCATGAGAATTGAGTTAGTAAAGTCCAGCATTTCGTATATCGGAAAAAGATATGATAGGGCAAGTTCAGGATTGATTTCCGATAATGGATTAGATCGTACAAATATAAATCCTTTTTACTGCAAGGTTAGTATTCAATTACTTACACAACATCAAGGTACTATTGGTACATTGTTGAATCGAAATAAGGAATGCCAATATTTGATAATTTTGTCATCATCCAATTGTTCTCGAGTTGGTCCATTCAATGGTTCGAAATATAACATGATAAAAGAATCGGATCCCATAATCCCAATTAAAGATTTGTTGTGTCCTTTGGGGACTATTGTCCCTAAAATGGTAAATTTATATTCATTTTACCATTTAATAACTTATAATCAGATTTTGTTAAAGAAATATTTGCTACTTGGTAATTTTCAACAGACTTTCCAAGTACTTCAAGTACTTAAATACTGTTTAATAGATGAAAATAGGAGGATTTATAATCCCGATCCATGCAGTAACATCATTTTGAATCCATTCCATTTGAATTGGCATTTTCTCCATCACGATTATTGGGAAGAGACATCTAAAATAATTAGTCTTGGACAATTTTTTTGTGAAAATATATGTCTATTCAAATACAAACCGCACATAAAAAAATCTGGGCAAATTATAATTGTTGATGTTGACGCTTTAATTATAAGATCCGCTAAGCCCTATTTAGCCACTCCAGGAGCAACTATTCATGGCCATTATGGTAAAATATTTTACGAAGGAGATACATTAGTTACATTTATATATGAAAAATCAAGATCTGGTGACATAACACAAGGTCTTCCAAAAGTGGAACAAATCTTAGAAGTACGTTCGATTGATTCAATATCAATGAACCTTGAAAGGAGAGTTGAAGGTTGGAACAAAGGTATACCAAAAATTTTTGGAATCCCCTGGGGATTCTTGATTCAAGCCGAGCTAACCATAGCTCAAAGTCGTATCTCTTTGGTTAATAAAATCCAAAGGGTTTATCGATCTCAGGGGGTACAGATCCATAATAGACATATAGAGATTATTGTACGTCAAGTAACATCAAAGGTGTTGGTTTCAGAAGATGGAATGTCTAATGTTTTTTCACCTGGGGAATTAATTGGATTGTTGCGAGCGGAACGAGTGGGGCGCGCTTTGGACGAAGCGATCTCTTATCGCGCAATCCTATTGGGAATAACAAGGACATCTTTGAATACTCAAAGTTTCATATCCGAAGCAAGTTTTCAAGAAACCGCTCGAGTTTTAGCAAAAGCTGCTCTACGAGGTCGTATTGATTGGTTGAAAGGCCTGAAAGAGAATGTTGTTCTAGGTGGAATTATACCTGTTGGTACAGGATTCAAAAAATTAGTGCACCATTCAAGTAAGGACAAAAACTTTTATTTGGAAATCAAAAGAAAGAATCTATTTGACTTGGAAATAAAAGATCTTTTGTTACACCATAGAGAATTATTTTGTTCTTAATGTACCAAACAATTTCCATGAGACATTAGAACAATCATTTACGCGATTTCATGATTCCTAAGAGCGGATTCTTTTACTTTAACTATCTTTAACTATCTTTTAATTATCTGTTTTTAATTATCTGGTCTGGCTTTTCTTTTAACTTAACTATCTTGTTCTTGTTCGAATATTGATAAAAAAATAAGTAATTAAAAGACATTAATGGTTTGTACTGTGTATTAAAGGTCAATTCCCGGCAGAAGGTTCCATCGGAACAATTACTTATTTCAAAGTACCTCGTCTCTTTATTAAAGTAAAAAAAAAAAAAACAAAAAGGAAGTGTGGGAAAAATGACAAGAAGATTTTGGAACATTAATTTAGAAGAGATGATGGAGGCCGGAGTTCATTTTGGTCATGGTACTAAGAAATGGAATCCTAGAATGGCCCCTTACATCTCTGCAAAGCGTAAAGGTATTCATATTACAAATCTCACTGGAACTGCTCGTTTTTTATCAGAAGCCTCTGATTTAGTTTTTGATGCGGCAAGTAGGGGAAGAACCTTCTTAATTGTTGGTACCAAAAATAAAGCAGCAGATTCAGTAGCATCGGCTGCAATAAGAGCCCGGTGTCATTATGTTAATAAAAAATGGCTTGGTGGTATGTTAACAAATTGGTCTACTACGGAAACGAGACTTCAAAAGATCAGGGATTTAAGAGCAGAACAAAAGATGGGTAAACTCAACCGTCTTCCCAAAAGAGATGCGGCAATATTAAAGAGAAAATTATTTACCTTGCAAACATATCTCGGCGGTATCAAATATATGACGAGGTTGCCTGATATTGTGATCATCGTTGATCAGCAAGAAGAATATACGGCTCTTCGAGAGTGTGTAATTTTGGGTATTCCGACGATTTGTTTAATCGATACAAATTGTGACCCGGATCTCGCAGATATTTCGATTCCATCCAACGATGATGCTATAGCTTCAATCCGATTGGTTCTTAACAAATTAGTATCTGCAATTTGTGAGGGCCGCTCTAGCTATATCTAGCTATATAAGAAATCCTTGATTATGATTAAAGGGGGGATTTTTTGGATTCGGTTACTATTCTTGAATTAAATAAAAAAAAAAGCAAAAAGGTAAGTGCGGGCATATTGATAATATGTTATTATATTACGTGATTTCTTGGTATCCTATGTAAATTCTTGATATCTTAAATATACAATTAATGAATACGATTTTTGATTCATATTGGTGAGTTGAAAAAGAGATAGAGGTGGTTGAATCAAAATAATTTCTTTTTTGAAGTTCAATTTCTGCTAGAGGACAATATGAATGTTATACCATGTTCCATTAAAACACTCAAAGGGTTGTACGATATATCGGGTGTAGAGGTAGGCCAACATTTATATTGGCAAATAGGAGGTTTACAAATCCATGCCCAAGTACTTATCACTTCTTGGGTAGTAATTGCTATCTTATTAGGTTCAGTCATTATAGCTGTTCGGAATCCACAAACCATTCCGACCAACGGTCAGAATTTCTTTGAATATATCCTTGAATTTATTCGAGACTTAAGCAAAACCCAGATTGGAGAAGAATATGGCCCTTGGGTTCCCTTTATTGGAACTATGTTCCTCTTTATTTTTGTTTCTAACTGGTCAGGTGCTCTTTTACCTTGGAAAATTATACAGTTACCTCATGGAGAATTAGCTGCACCCACGAATGATATAAATACTACTGTTGCTTTAGCTTTACTCACATCCGTCGCATATTTTTATGCGGGTCTTAGCAAAAAAGGATTGGGTTATTTTGGGAAATACATTCAACCAACCCCCATCCTTTTACCAATTAACATCCTAGAAGATTTCACAAAACCTTTATCTCTTAGTTTTCGACTTTTCGGAAATATATTAGCCGATGAATTAGTAGTTGTTGTTCTTGTTTCTTTAGTCCCTTCAGTAGTTCCTATACCTGTCATGTTTCTTGGATTATTTACAAGTGGTATTCAAGCTCTTATTTTTGCAACCTTAGCCGCGGCTTATATAGGTGAATCCATGGAAGGTCATCATTAACTAGCTTTTCAAATAGTCTTTTTTTTTTTTAATTCTATTATTAAGCAAGCTTATCCCACATGATTCATGATAATCCAATTGGATGGGTAAGATAATAGTGTATGATTCCATCATCTAGAATTGTAGGAGAAAAGATAGACAATATTCCAACAGAATTCTAAAAAAAAAGAAGGGCTGGGGAAGGTTATAGTTAGAGTATAATATATGTAATAATGTCTATAGGCTTTAAACCCCCGTCTATTTTTCTAGGAATTATTCTATTCCAGAATCAATTAAAAAAAAATTAGGATGGTTTACATTATGGAAGAAAAGAATGGATATGTGATATTAGAATCACATTAAATATTCTTTAGTTATATGAGATAAGTCTATCCATAATATCGCTATATTACATAACTATATAATATTTATTATTAATATTTATTATAATATTTATTTTTTTTTTATAGTGTTGTTTATTATATTTATTTATTTTTATTTATTTTATTATAGTATTGTAAGGCTAGAATTTATATTTTTCCTAATTACAACCAATCCTAGAATCATAATCTGGATCCTCATTATTCATATTTGTTATGTTATATATGAACAATATACAACATAAAATAAATATATATATATTTATTATCCGGTTTAATTCAAATTGAAATTAGATTCAATTCATTGTATATTTCTTATTTATATATTTATTTATATTTTATATATATATTCTTAATTCCTTAATTCTTATATTTTTATATTAAAATATTCAAAATTTTTGTTATTATTTTATTTATTATTATTTGATAATATGTATAATATACAATACAAATTACAAATAATATAATTTATTATAATTATAAATAAATATTAATAAATTAAATAAATAATTAATAAATAAATTTTTAATTTAAGTTAAGATATTAATTATTAATATCTATTGGTACTTTTTTATTACATAATATGTATTACATATTAACTTTTTTATTAGTATTACATATTAATATATATATTTTATTATATTAATTTATATTTTAATTTATATTTATATTGGATTAATTTGGTATTAAATTAATTTGATAATTTGATTGATATTGATTGCAGCTCACACTGCATTTAGATAGATTTCAATATCAGTCCTTCTCTTCTAGCAATTTTTTTTTGAATGAAAAAATAAATAAACTTAACAATAGTGTAGTGTAGTAAAGAACGAAGAATTAAATGAAAGAATGGTTCGAAACAAAGAAATACAATAGTTACAACTGTATGCATATGGATTTACAAAAACTCTATGATAGTTAAAAACTAAAAACGAGATAGTTCTGACGATTCCGTTTTTTAATTTAGTAATTAATATTATTATTTCAACTTGTGGATCTTAATTAAAAAGTCATAATTGATTGGTTGATTGTATCATTAACCATTTCTTCTTTTTTGTTTTGTGTGAGGAACTTACCATGAATCCACTGATTTCTGCCGCTTCCGTTATTGCTGCTGGATTGGCCGTGGGGCTTGCTTCTATTGGACCTGGAGTTGGTCAAGGTACTGCTGCAGGCCAAGCTGTAGAAGGTATTGCGAGACAACCGGAAGCAGAGGGTAAAATACGAGGTACTTTATTGCTTAGTCTAGCTTTTATGGAAGCTTTAACAATTTACGGACTGGTTGTGGCATTAGCACTTTTATTTGCGAATCCTTTTGTTTAATCCTCAAAATATAAAAAAAATACCTTAGAGACTTTTTTCTTATTAACTCTTAACTTGGAATTTTCCTTTGCTTCTTAGAATTATATTAGCACGTTACTAAAAAATTACTTATTTATTGAGACAATACCTAGGAAGGGTTGATTTGAAGATGAGGAATTACCGCATTCACTTGCTTTCTTCCTTTCTGTCTTTAGCTTAGTACAATAGAAAACTTTTTTATTTTCATTGTTTGGAAGTGTTTCAACAAATGAAATATTTTTCAATTGATATCAGATCTAAAACCTAAGTCTAAAGTCTAAGTAAAGTATCTTATTAGAAAATTTTTTAAAATGTAAAAAAATTTAAACAAAACAAATGAAATTACTAGATTTCTTTTATTCTCATTAAATAAATAAAGTGGAAATAAAAAAAAAAAAAAAAAAAAGAAATCGATCAAAAAAAAAAGGGCGATCGGAGTGATACAAAAAGAACTCTGTTCTTTGTTAGTCCTATCCAAAAGAAAAGAGAGGAGAATATATGAAAAATGTAATTGATTCTTTCGTTTACTTGGGCCACTGGCCATACGCCGGAAGTTTCGGGTTTAATACCGATATTTTAGCAACAAATCCAATAAATCTAAGTGTAGTGCTTGGTGTATTGATTTATTTTGGAAAGGGAGTGTGTGCGAGTTGTTTATTTCAAGAATAGGATGGATCCATCCATCTGCACTTATGGTATTTATAAGGGATAGGGGAAATAGTAAAAAAGTGCACGATCTCGACGAATTTCTTCTGAATAAATTAAGAAATTATATGCAAGAACCATAGCATTTCGTGATTTATTGGTAAATCCACTTTGATTCTCTATCAACCAATAATGCGAGACCTTTAACATGGTTAAAGCTAAATTGTTTAAAGTCCGGACAAAACATGGTATTCTTTCTACCACTACGTTAGTAACCAAATAGTTCAAAAAAATTGGTAATTTATTTGATTTTGATATATAACACTCATATCAATAAATAAATTGAAACTATTTACGAGATAAAAAAAGGAACTTTGTTTCCTTTTTTTATCTAATGCTGAATCGACGACCTATGTATAAAAAAGAGAAATTTTTGGACTTGAAGAAACAAAAATATAATATAATTATTATTTTAATTTTTATAATCATATTTCCTTTTTTCATTCAAAAAAATGAAAAAAAAAGTACAAATAAAAAAACAACTTTGCTGACAATTTTAGATTTTGATCTGGTCTAGTCGGAAGAGTCTTCCTAATATTCTGGTTTTTTATTTTATAAGTTTTGATATGTTTAACTACAAACAGAAAAGAGAAGGTAGGCTCATTACATTAAAAAAGCTATGGGAATACTCATACCATAAATAAATAATTGAGCGTGAGAGCCAAATGAATCGAAAGATTCATGTTTGGTTCGGGAAGAGATCATGGAAGTTGTGAAATTAATGGTAAGATAATCTACTTTCATTAAATGATTTATTAGATAATCGAAAACAGAGGATTTTAAGTACTATTCGAAATTCGGAAGAATTACGTAAA